TATGGAAGAAGGAACCGAGAAGGAGGTATCAGCAACAACTGGTTTTATTACGGGACAGCTCATGATGTTCATATCGATCTATTATGCGCCTCTGCATCTAGCATTGGGTAGACCTCATACAATAACTGTCCTAGTTCTACCGTATCTTTTGTTTCATTTCTTCTGGAACAATCACAAAAACTTTTTTTATTATGGATCTACTACCAGAAATTCAATGCGTAATCTCAGCATTCAATGTGTATTCCTGAATAATCTAATTTTTCAATTATTCAACCATTTCATTTTACCAAGTTCAACGTTAGCCAGATTAGTCAACATTTATATGTTTCGATGCAACAACAAGATGTTATTTGTAACAAGTAGTTTTGTTGGTTGGTTAATTGGTCACATTTTATTCATGAAATGGGTTGGATTGGTATTATTCTGGATACGGCAAAATCATTCTATTCGATCCAATAAGTACCTTGTGTCAGAATTGAGAAATTCTATGGCTCGAATCTTTAGTATTCTCTTATTTATCACCTGTGTCTACTATTTAGGCAGAATGCCGTCGCCTATTGTCACTAAGAAACTGAAAGAAACCTCAGAAATGGAAGAAAGGGGAGAAAGTGAGGAAGAAAGCGATGTAGAAACAACTTCCGAAACGAAGGAGACTAAACAGGAACAAGAGGGATCCGCCGAAGAAGACCCTTCCCTTTGTTCGGAAGAACAGGAAGATCCGGAAAAAATAGATGAAACGGAAGAGATCCGAGTGAATGGAAAGGAAAAAACAAAGGGGGAATTCCACTTTCACTTTAAAGAGACATGCTATAAAGATAGCCCAGTTTACGAAGATTCTTATCTTGATAGGTATCAAGATAATTGGGAATTGGGAAGACTTAAAGAAGAGAAAAATGAAAAGACTTATTTCTGGTTTGAAAAACCTCTTGTGACTTTTCTTTTCGATTATAAACGATGGAATTGTCCATTGCGATATATAAAAAATGATCGGTTTGAAAATGCTGTACGAAATGAAATGTCACAATATTTTTTTTATACATGTCCAAGTAATGGGAAAAAAAAAATATCTTTTACATATCCACCTAGTTTATCGACTTTTTCGGAAATGATAGAACGAAAAATGTCTTTGTACACGACAAAAAAATTATCCCATGGAGACCTGTATAATTATTGGGTTTATACCAATGAACAAAAAAAATAATAAAAATATTGATACATAAAAAAAATATAAAAATAAATAAGACGAGATTCGTCCCCCCCCCATATATCTGATACCTTCACCTATAAGGGAACTTGTAAGGCCAACTCCATTTGTAATTCCATCAATTATATGTCTATCAAAAAACTGAGTTAGCTCGGTTAATCCTCTTATACCCATGGCTAAAACCCTAGTATAAAAAATATCTATGTAACCACGATTATATGACCAATTGTATATAACACTTTTTATTTGATCCAAGATAATTCTCTTAGGGCTCCCTTTTAGAAATGAATTGATTAAGTCCAAATTCTGGAAAAATGAATAAACAGACCCATATAAAATATATGCTATGAATAATCCTAAAATGGCTATACTTACTGAAAAAATTGAATTTGTAAAAAATTCATACCAATTCACAGAATAATTCGAATTTGGATGGAAAAGATTTTGGGATGGGGTTAACCATTTCGATAATATATCAAAATCCATTACTCCTTGATCAAAAGAAATTCCTATTGATCCAACGAACAAAGTAAATAGTACCAATACAAGCAGAGGAAATAGCATAGTATTGTCTGATTCATGAGGATACATGGAAGTATATTTTTTTCCAAAGTAAGTACTAAAGTATCGTATCTTATCATTATCAATGATTTTATATGTATCTTTTGAAAAAAAGTAAACCTTTTTATTCATTGTTGATAAAAGTAAATTTTTATTGACTGTTTTTGGTGCTTCTTTTCCCCATAGAGATATTGAATAGAACAAATTATTTTTAGTGCTACTGTGATTTTGAAAATAAACACGCAAATACCCATCAAAGGTAAGTAAATATACCCGAAACATATAAAATGCGGTTAATCCTATTGTGAAACAAGGTATTATTGCAAAAATTGGTGAATATAACCAAGTATCATTAAGAATTTCATCTTTGGACCAAAAACAAGCAAGAGGTGGAATACCACAAAGAGAAAGTGTACCTAATAAAAAAGTAGTTCTTGTAATTGGAACATATCTTGTTAAACCACCCATAAGAACCATATTCTGACTTTTTTCTGGTGAATATCCAACAATAGGTTCCATTGAATGAATAATAGATCCAGATCCCAAAAACAATAAAGCTTTAGAATAGGCATGAGTGATCAAATGGAATAAAGCCGCTCGATAAGAACCTATACCTAGAGCTAACATAATATAACCTAATTGAGACATTGTAGAATAGGCTAAACTTCTTTTAATGTCTCTTTGAGCAAGAGAAAAAGTAGCTCCTAATAGTACTGTTATTACACCTGTTAAAGAAATGAAATTCATTATATAAGGTATGTCTATGAAAAGAGGAATAAGCCGAGCTACAAGAAAAATTCCTGCTGCTACCATAGTAGCAGCGTGTATAAGGGCCGAGATAGGAGTAGGTCCTTCCATGGCATCAGGTAACCATACGTGGAGGGGGAATTGTGCAGATTTAGCAACTGCACCGACAAATAATAAAGAGGCACACAAAGTAGCAAATAAGGAACTGACCCCATTATTATGGATCAAGTTATTAGCTATTTCGAACAAATCCCGAAATTCCAAACTACCTGTTATCCAATAAAGACCTAAGATTCCTAATAATAAACCAAAATCTCCTACACGATTAGTTACAAAAGCTTTTTGACAAGCACTTGCGGCAATCGGTCGTGTGAACCAAAACCCTATTAATAAATATGAACACATTCCCACTAGTTCCCAAAAAATATGAATTTGTATCAAATTAGAACTAGTAACTAATCCCAACATGGAAGTATTGGAAAAACTCATATAAGCAAAAAATCTCAAATATCCTTGGTCGTGAGACATATAATTGTCACTATAAATAAGAATCATGACTCCAACAGTAGTAATTAGTATTGACATAATAGAAGTAAGTGGATCGATCAAATATCCAAACTCTAAGGAAAAATCAATATCTATGGTCCAAGACCATAGATATTGATAAATAAAACTTCCATTTATTTGTTGAATAGACAGATTGGCCGAAAATCCCATAGCTATACTTAACAGAAAAATACTAGGAAAAACCCATATACGACGAATATTTTTTGTTGCTGTCGGAATAAGTATAAGTCCAAATCCTATTGACATAGTAACTGTAAGTGGAAGAAAAGGTATTATCCATGCATATTGATATGTATGTTCCATAAGAAAACAAACAAATTGAGATTTTTTTTATAATTAATAATTGTTTCCGATTCACCAATTCTTATCTCTTTCGAAAAGAACAATAAACAAAAATAATGAAAAAAAAAAAATAAATATAAATATATATATATAATAAATATATATATATAATAATAATATATATATATATATATATATTATTTGTTATTTTATGTTATTTGTATTTTATGTTATTTTTTTTTTTATGTTAAATGTTGAAAGTTAAAAAAAACTATTATTCACAGAATAAAGTATAGATAATGATTAAAAAAAACGATCTATTCCGAACAATACGTGTCTTTCACATACAACGATAAATAAAAATGAGTAACCCTTTTTTGAATGGCAGTTCCAAAAAAATGTATTTCTATGTCAAAAAAACATATTCGTAGGAATATTTGGAAGAAAAAAGGATATTTAACTGCAGTAAAAGCTTTTTCTTTAGCGAAATCGGTTTCTACCGGACATTCAAAAAGTTTTTTTGTGCGACAAACAAATAATAAAGTCTTGGGATAATTGGAATTGACATAGCCCGAAGAACTGAAAATTTTTTAAGATGAACGATTCACATTAATTAATGTATTGAACTACTCAATATTAGTTAGAACTAGCTGCTGTGGTATGTAGAATAAGAGTTTTCTGTATATTGGGTTCTTATTAAGAATAGTATTTTTTCCCTATCCATTAACTTTTCACAATAGAAAAATAGGATTAAGATTTTCTATTGTGAATAGTACAATTGTCATAGAAATTTAAACTCTTTTATTTTGTTATATGCCTAACCTAAAACTTAATTGGTTTGGTAAATGTTACCTTATTTATATTATATACATATACACAATGAAGAGTATTAATACTTAATGATACTAAAGTATCGGAATCGTTAGAAAAATTCCAAATGGATTTAGTGATGAAATTGTAATACATATGAGATCTTAGTTATTTGATTTTTTTTTCAATGAAAAAAAAATCAATCTTTTTCATTTATCCGATGAAATCGGATAAATGAAAAACAAATCATCAAAAAAATAGAAAGAAAAAGGACAATTCTTAATTCTATACCTCTACTGAGAGCAAAACTATCGAAATTTCAACTGTATCGGGGGAACTTAGTTTATAGTACGTGAAAGTTGATTGTTAAAACTGAACCTAGGACGATACTAACTAAGGATTATTTTATTGAAGATTCAAATATGAATTTAAACGAGTCTTTTTTCATCGATTCTAATGTTTCCTAAACTATATTGAATCCTTGATTCTTGACGATTCAACATGAAATGAATATTATTATTTCAAGTAAGCCGCCATGGTGAAATCGGTAGACACGCTGCTCTTAGGAAGCAGTGCTAGAGCATCTCGGTTCGAGTCCGAGTGGCGGCATCCTATAAAAGAGACACAATGTATCCTATAATGTATTCAATTTCCGATTTCAATTCTGTAATGGGACACCTTTTTTTATGATATTTGTGACTTTAGAACATATATTAACTCATATCTCTTTTTCGATCATTTCAATTGTGATTACGATTCATTTCATGAACTTATTAGTCTACGAAATCGTAGGATTACGTGATTCATCGGAAAAAGGGATGATAGCCAC